TCCCGCTGCTACCATCGTAGCAGCATGTATAAGGGCCGAAATAGGGGTTGGCCCCTCCATTGCATCAGGTAACCATACATGAAGGGGAAATTGTGCAGATTTAGCAATCGCACCGGCAAATAATAGAACAGCGCACAAAGTAACAAATACAAAATTGACCTCATTATTAGAAATCAAGTTATTGAATATTTGGAATAAATCACGAAATTCGAAACTCCCCGTTATCCAATAAAACCCTAAAATGCCTAATAATAAACCAAAATCGCCAACACGATTAGTTACAAACGCTTTTTGACAAGCCTTTGCTGCAAGAGGTCGTGTGAACCAAAATCCTATTAATAGATACGAACATATTCCAACTAACTCCCAAAAAATATAAATTTGTATCAAATTTGAACTAGTAACTAATCCCAACATGGAAGTACTGAAAAAACTCATATAAGCAAAAAATCTCAAATATCCGTGATCATGAGACATATAATTATCACTATAAATAAGAACCAGAATTCCAACAGTAGTTATTAATATTGACATAATAGAAGTAAGTGGATCGATCAAGTATCCGAATTCTAAAGAAAAATCATTATTGATAATCCAAGACCATACATATTGATAGACAGAACTGCTATTTATTTGATGAATAGACAGATTCATGGAAAAAATCATGACTATACTTAACAATAAAACGCTCTGAAAAGCCCACATACGACGAATACTTTTTGTTGCCGTCGGAAAAAGAAGAAGTCCCAACCCTATTAACATAGGAACTGGAAGTGGAAGGAAAGGTATTATCCACGCATATTGATATGTCTGTTCCATAAAAAAAGTTTTTTATTCTTAATTAATTGTTTCCGATTCACCGGATCTTACCTCTTTCGAAAAGAGTCAATAAAAAATAAAGATATGCACTAACTTATTTAATTATTTGATATTAGTATTTATTCTGAGGCTTTTCAAAATCGTTCAAATATTCAAAAAAAGAAGTTACAATTGGTCAAATGATATGACCAAGTTACATATAAAAAACGAATACTATAATAGGAAAATGCAAATATAAATTATTATTACGATAATTTCTATTCATAGAGCAAGGAAAAAAATTACGCAAAGCAAAAAAGGGTACTTGATGCTAATATGAATTATAGGATTAACTAAGGTCATCGGTCTAATGAAATAATAAATCTTCATTTTCGTTTGTTTATTTCAACTTATTAACTAATTCATTATGGGATTGATTGTTTTCCATTTCAATCAAAAGGATTTATTTATTAGTAAACGTTAGAATATTATAGATCTAAAATGATATTTTTTTATTTTATCGGGAAATGATAAAACATGACTGAGATATTTTTTTATCAAACCACGTATCCTTTAACAGATTTATTAATAGTCTCATTCGAATTTAACAATTGAATTTAGGTGTATTCTTTCCTCGAGTTTGACTAAAAAAAGCCTCAAGTTTTTTATTAGGCAAAAGTTTACAATCCTTTAAGGTATTTTATTACATGTAAATAAAGTATAGAATGATGAAAATCAAGGTCTTTTAGGTTCTTTATTTATTTATTTTATTAAGTTTTATTTATATGACATAGCGTATTCTAAAGATATAAATTTGAGAGATAAAGAACGAGAACTAAGAGTTCCAATCCAAAGATTTTTGGTTTTACGAATATTGTATTGTCTGGAATTAAAATTTTATTATTTCAAGTGATTTTTGATACAATTTGCAGAGATCTTTCACATATCTATATTTATTTTTTATGAAGAGAATATTATTTAGAGAAAAAATAGATAATGAATAATAAATAATAATTCGTTTTGAACAATAGATGTCTTTCACATCCAACTATAACAATGAGTAACTTCTTCATTTTTAAATGGCAGTTCCAAAAAAACGTACTTCTATATCAAAAAAGCGTATTCGTAAAAATATTTGGAAAAGGAAAGGATATTGGGCGGCGTTAAAAGCTTTGTCATTAGGGAAATCTCTTTCTACCGGGAATTCAAAAAGTTTTTTTGTACGACAAACAAATAAGTCCTAAAATATTGGAATAATCAGAATGGATTTTACTCGAAAAATTGGCTCAGTAATTTGTTAATATAAAATTCACAATTGGCAGTCCCTATTCTAATCAATATGAAATAGACCAGGTTTCAATCTTAATCTTCTAAGATGTGTAAAAGAAGAATTCTTCTGTTTTCTCAATTCTAAAAAAAAAGAATACAGAAAAAAATACAAGATTTTTTATTTATTTTTCGTATATTTTCACTCACATTGTGGTGGTGGGGAGTCGTATTTTCCCCATCGACCTTTACAATAATGAAAAATTTTTATCTTTCTCGAGAAGGGCAGATAGAATATTTTTCGTTAAAATTAATGAAGTGTTGAAACTAATTGATTCCATGTTAAAAAATTTTTATTTTTGATAACTTTCTGACTTCTTAATTTATCGGAATTACTATATGGATTTCCGATATATCTCCAATTTTCAACCCACTC